GGAGACCGCATCAGAGATGCACCGCTAGCACATCTGATAATGGCTAGTATAGCCCCAGGACTATGGAACAGAGGATTCTCCTGGACCTACATCGAGGCATTGACGGCGATTCTCAAATATCGCAGACCATAATGTGATACAATGAAATAGAATGCAATAGAAACAAAGACAGGGAACGGGTTACCTAATCTTAACCGAGCCCTTTCATTCTGAATTCTTTAATTCAGAATGAATAAAATCTCCCCAAGTAGGATTCGAACCTACGACCAGTCAGTTAACAGCCGACCGCTCTACCGCTGAGCTACTGAGGAAGAACAGCGGGGGATTTGATCTCCTAGAGTCAAATTTCCGTTTCAACCCATGACCAATATGAGCTCGAAGCTTCTTTCGTAACTCACGGAACTTTTTCGTAGCGGCTCCTATCATTTCATAGGGAACCTCAAAGCGGCTCTATTTCATTATATTCCATCCATACATATCCCAATTCAAAATTCCATTCATTTAATATACCTTTGGTGTCATTGACGAGATGCCGTTTCGAGTCTATCTGTTTCTATTTCGATATATGGAAAGTTTCAAAATCATCATATAAGAATCCAATCCAGAAATTGCAATAGAAAAGAAAAAGGAGGGGTTTGTGATGATTTTGAAATCTTTTCTACTAGGTAATCTAGTATCCTTATGCATGAAGATAATAAATTCGGTCGTTGTGGTCGGACTCTATTATGGATTTCTGACCACATTTTCCATAGGGCCCTCTTATCTCTTCCTTCTCCGAGCTCCGGTTATGGAAGAAAGAAAAGAAGGAACCGAGAAGAAGGTATCAGCGATAACAGGTTTTATTACAGGACAGCTCATGATGTTAATATCGATCTATTATGCGCCTCTGCATCTAGCATTGGGTAGACCTCATACAATAACTGTCCTAGCTCTACCGTATCTTTTGTTTCATTTCTTCTGGAACAATCACACAAACTTTTTGGTTTATGGGTCTACTACCAGAAATTCAATGCGTAATCTTAGCATTCAATGTATATTCCTGAATAATATCATTTTTCAATTTTTGAACCATTTCATTTTACCAAGTTCAATGTTAGCCAGATTAGTCAACATTTTTATGTTTCGATGCAACAACAAGATGTTATTTGTAACAAGTAGTTTTTTTGGTTGGTTAATTGGTCACATTTTATTCATGAAATGGATTGTATTGGTATTAGTCTGGATAGGGCAAAATCATTCTATTAGATCTAATGTACTTATTCGATTAAACATAAACAAATACATTATGTCTAAATTGCAAAATTTGATGGCTCGAATATTTAGTATTCTCTTATTTATTACCTGTGTCTACCATTTAGGCAGAATACCATCGCCCATTCTTACTAAGAAACTAAAAAAAACTTCCGACACGAAGGGGATTCAAAAAGAGTCACAAGATGTATTTACCGAAGAAGACCCTTTTTCCGAAAAAAGGGGGGCTCTGGACAAAATTGATGAAACGAAAGAGATAGAGGATGAATTACATTTTATTAAAGCTATATGTTCTCTGGATGAAAATAAAGAAAATTTAAAGGCCGCTATGGTGAAAAAAGAATATAAAAACGCTTTCTGGTTTGAAAAGTCTCCTGTAAATCTTCTTTTCGACTATAAAAGATGGAATTACCCATTACGATATATAAAAAACGATCAATTTGAAAATGCTGTAAGAAATGAAATGTCACAATATTTTTTTTATCTATGTCAAAGTGATGGAAAATTAAAAATATCTTTTACATATCTACTCAGTTTGGTAAATTTTTTGGAAATGATACAACGAAAGATATCTTTGAATGAATTAGCATTCAATTCTACTAAATTATATAATTATTGGACCTATAATACTCAATACAAAAAGAATAAACAAATTAATGAGATTATAAATAGAATTGAAGCTCTAGACAAAGAATTACTTTTTATAGATATACTCGAAAAAAAAACCAGAGTATGTAATTGTGATAAAAAAAAAGAATACTTGCCTAAGATATATGATCCTTTCTTGAACCGACCTTTTGGTGAAACACTAAAAAAAAAAAGGATTTCACCTTTAAGTATAAACAAAACCTTTGCTATAAATAAGATTCATGGTCTACTTTTTACCGATTTTCGAGAATTTGAACATAAAATGTCTCATGATAAAAAATTCTTTTTTTTAAAAAAAAGAAATTATTTGTTGACCTTAATTAATGAATTTTCGAAAGAACCAACACCCTCTTTCAATTTGCAAGGCCTTATTCTATTTCCGAAAAAAAAAAGGGTTTCAAAAGAGCGATATAAATTTTTAAAATTTTTATTCCATGTAGTTATAAATAATAATCATAAAAAATCCATTATAAAAAAATCGGATGGAGTAAAAGGAATACGTAAAAAAATACCCCACTGGTCATATAAATTAATCAACGAGTTGGAACAACAGGAAAGGGGAAATACGGAAGACCTATTGGCGGAAGATCATGGTATTCGCTCAAGAAAAGCCAAACGTGTAATTATTTTTACCGATAGACAGACAAATAACGAGGAGGTGGCTTTAATACGTTATTCACACCAATCGGATTTTCGTCGAGATATAATCAAAGGTTCTAGGCGTACCAAAAGGCGTAAAACGGTTATTTGGGAACTGTTTCAAACCAATCTACACTCTCCACTTTTTTTTTTGGAACGAAAAGATAATAAACTGTTGTTTTTGTATTTTAAAATTTATGAATTAATGAAATTTATGTTTCGAAATGCAATTAAGAAAAATGCACAACTCAAAATTTTGGAGTATAAATTGGAGTATAAAAAAGAAGATATAAAAGAAATGGCGAAAAACAAAAAGTACAAAATAAAAGAGAGAACGTGTATCGAAAAAGCAGAAACTTGGGATACCATTCCACTTGCTCAAGCAATGAGAGGTTGTATGTTACTAACCCAATCCAGTCTTAGAAAATATATTATATTACCTTCATTGATAATAGTTAAGAATATCGGACGGATGTTCTTATTTCAATTTCCCGAATGGTCTGAGGATTTAAACCAATGGAATAGAGAGATACATATTAAATGTACTTATAATGGGGTTCAATTATCAGAAAGGGAATTTCCGAAAAACTGGTTAACAGATGGTATTCAAATAAAGATTCTATTTCCTTTCCACTTAAAACCTTGGTATAAATCTAAGCTACGATCCCTTCATAGGAATCCCAAGAAAACAAAAAGAAATAAAAAAGATTTTTTTTTTTTAACAATTTGGGGAAGGGAAGTTGAAATGCCTTTTGGTCCTACCCGAAAAAGGCCCTCCTTTTGTAAACCCATCTTTAAAATACTCGAAAAAAAATTTAAAAACATTTATTTCACACCCCAACAATTGATAATAATGATAATGAGTAACGAAAGAACGCATTTGTTACTATTACTAAAAAATAAAATAATTTTTTTAAAATTTTTTCTAACAAATGAGTTATTTTTAATAAGAAAAACAAAAAACTTGTTAAATAAGATATTCAAGTTAAAACTATATATACATCAACCAATTCAAACTAAAAAAGCTTCTCTACTAAAAAATCATATAATTTTTGAATCATCTATTCAAAAAAAATCACAAGATTCGAAAAAAGATTTATCGACAAAGAATAAAATGAAAGATCTGATTAATAAAACAAAAAAAATAAAAAAAGTCAGGAAAAACATATTTTTAACTATCCGGATTTGTCCTAATAAAAAAAAGAATACTAAACAAATTGATCTAATCAAATTAAAATTAAAAAAATTGCCAAAACGCCTTTACGGGATATTAAAAAAAAAAAATTCGCGATTAATTTACGAATCAAAATTTTCTTTTTTAAAAATTTTAAAATTTTTTATTTTTATAGAAATATACATAAATAGTTTTCTATTTATCAGTAGCATAAAAATACTAAGTCTCAATGTACAACTTTTTTTTCAATCAATACAAAAAAATTTTGATAAGTACATTTACAATAATAAAAAAAATAAAAAAAGAGTTGAGCAAACAAAAAAAATAACAATTCGGTTTATTTCAACTATAAAAAAGTTACTTAATAATAATAAAAACTCAACTATTCCGTTTGTATTATCGTCCTTGTCACAAACATATGTGTTTTATAAATTATCACAAATTCCAATTAATTACTTGGATAAGTTAAGATATGTCCTTCAATATCATGAAACGTCTATTTTTATTAAGAATGTAATTCAAAAATTTTTTAGAACACAAAGAATCTTTCATTACGACTCAAAATTAAGACATAAAATACTTTGGAATTATGACAAAAAGAAATGGAAAAATTATCTAAAAAATTATTATCACTATAATTTATCACCAATTATATGGTCTCGATTAGTACCACAAAAATGGCGAAATAGAGTAAATCAGCATTCTACAATTCAAAATAAAGATTTAAACAAAGAATATTTATATGAGAAAACTTCATTAATTCATCATGAAAAAACTTTAGTGTCAGATCAAAACTTTCATTTTAAAAAACACTATCGATATGATCTTTTATCATATTTATACTATAATTATGAAAATAAGGCGGCCTATTCTATTTCTATGTCTAGATCTCCATTAAAAGAAAAATTACAAGTAACAAAAAAAATAACTTTTCTAAATTCTAATACAGATAAACATAAATTACTTGATAAAGTAAAGAATATACCTATCAATGATTTTTTTAATAATTATCGACGATACGATAATATTATAGAGCAAAAGTTGAATACAAAATATTTTAACTGTCAAATTTTTTTTCTTTTAAAGAAAAAAAAAGTATATATTTTTGATAAGCAAAGTTTTTTTTATCTTACACTTTATCAAAAAAAGGAGAATAAAATACTAAGTAAGGCAAGATCGAATATGGAACTTTGGTTTTTACAAAAATTTTCACTATTTTACAATGATTCGAGGATTAAACCTTGGGTTATTCCAATCAAATCGTTTTTTTTTTTTGCAAATGTCAAAATTAATGAAAGTACAATAAAAAAAAAATACAAGAATAATACAAAAAAAGAATTTGATATCTTCCTCAAAAGATATTTGCTTTTTCAATTGAGATGGAATAATCTTATGAAGAAAAAAATAATCAACAATGTTAAAGTATATTGTTTCTTACTTAGACTTCGAAATCTAAAAGAAATGGCTCTATCCTCTATTCGAAGAGAAGAAATGAGTTTGGATATCATGTTGATTCAAAAGAAATTAATTTGTACCAAATCGATGAAAAGGGGAATATTAATTCTTGAACCTATTCGTCTGTCTGTAAAAAAAAATAGAAAATTTTTATTTTTAAAAATTGTACGTAGTTCATGTTTTTATAAGAACAAGCACCAAATAAATCAAAGAAACAAAAATATATATATTTTTGATAAAAATAAATCAACCACACAACATCAAAATATGAGTGTAAATAAAAACGATAATTTTGATGGTTTATTTGTTCCTGAATCTATTTTATCATCTCGACGTTGTAGAGAATTTAGAATTTTAATTTGTTTCAATTTAAAGAAAAAAAAAATATTTTTAAATAGAACAAGCGAAAAAAAAAAATTAATTAAATTGAAGTTTTGTCTTTGGACCAATTTTCGATTAGAGGATTTTACTTGTATAAATCGATATTGGTTTGATACCAATAACAGTATCCGTTTCAGTATGTTAAGGATACGTATGTATCCACAGTTGAAAATTCATTGATGATAGATTTTTTTACTATATGCATTCTTACTTATTATATACATTATAGAATTAAAATCAGATTCAAACGATTTACTTTTTTAATATTAATGATATATAATTAATGAAAATAAAGTTCACATGCAGAGTAAACAATTTATTTATTAAATCGAAAAATCAAATTTAATGCGAGTCAAGTTTCTTAAATTTTCAAAAGCTATTGCGCACACATAGTTATATATGTACCTAGAAATAATTGATTGATTAAAAATTTGGATAAATCATTGATTCATCTAGTATCTAAATATATGATTCAGTTACAAATTTATTAGATTGAAATTTTATGATGTTTGACAATATTTATAGATCCAATGTCGCATTCAGTAAAGATTTATGATACATGTATCGGGTGCACTCAATGTGTCCGAGTTTGTCCTACAGATGTATTAGAAATGATCCCTTGGGACGGCTGCAAAGCTAAGCAAATTGCTTCTGCTCCAAGAACAGAGGACTGTGTCGGTTGTAAAAGATGCGAATCCGCTTGCCCAACGGATTTTTTGAGTGTTCGGGTTTATCTATGGTATGAAACAACTCGCAGCATGGGTCTAACTTATTGATAGTTAATAAATAGTTTTAAAAATTGTTACTAAAATGTTTTTTTTACCAATAAAACCCGTATTACTATATATTTTGTTTTTGAGTACGGGTTTTTCTGGTTCAAGTGTAGTATATGTTTTTTATGATGTTAAACATCTACATCTATAGGAGTTAATTTTATTTTAATCTAATATTCAATTACGAATATATACTTTTGTTATTCGTAATGGAAATTCGATATATTAATTCTCAGATCAAATTAATATCATTTTTTTGATGAAGAATCTCTCATAAATGAATTTATGGATATTGGACCTGTTTCTTTTTTATTTTCAATTTAACATTTATTCTATGTTTGTATTCATCAAGCTCTTTATTCAATTAGATTAAAATAGAAATGAACCATAACTGTGCAGCCCTATTTCTAATAAATTGATCCCAAAATAGCATCCCCAAATTAGAAAAAAGCCTATAACAGCTACAATTGCAGAATTTTTCCCGTTCGAATTTGTATTCGTTTGAGTATGTAAATAAATCGTGAATATAATCCAAGTAATAAATGCCCAAGTTTCTTTTGGATCCCAATTCCAATATGATCCCCATGCTTCATTAGCCCACACAGCTCCTGAAAGAATACCTATACTTAAAAAAAAAAAACCTATACTAATAACACGATAACTCCAATGGTCCAATTGTTGAATTAATTGGGATCTGTAAAAATTCCTAGTTGAAAAAAAATGGCTTTTACTTAAAATCATTAACCTTTTTTGAAATGTAATGACTAAAAGTGTTACTGATAATAAGGATCCGCATAAAAGAGATGCATAGCCCACTAGGGTCATACTTACATGCATCATTAACCATTGGGATTGCAGAGCAGGTACTAATATTACAGATTTATGTATTTGATTTAAAAGATTTGAAGCAGCAAAAATTTGAGTAAAAATAACACCTATCTTTATTATTGAGCTTAAATATTTTTTTTTTTTTTTTAAATACAGAACCAGATAAATAATGGAGAAACCCCATGAAAGGAAAATTAATGATTCGGATAACTCACTTAATGGGAAATGTCTAAAATGAATCCAACGGTTTATCAATAATCCTGTTATACATAAAAATCCTGCTGTTATGCCCCTTTCTGAAGAATCAGATAATTCTATGATTTCATCGACTAATAATATTCGAAAATAAAT